ATTTACCTTACTGAACTGAATTTACTGAAATAATATTACTGGAATGTGGGATAAACTCCCCGCCTTGGGTGGGTAGAAATAGAAGGAGTAAGTACGATTTTGAATGCTTTGATTATGTACGAAGTAAGAAACATTATAATTCTAAATTCGAATTGGATTAATATCCGTATATCGTTTTTCTTTTCAATCATTCATTGAATGATAAATCACTACAAGCGATGGGGATACACGATTTAAATAACGGAAAATGCCATATTTTAAAATTGTATCTAGAATGACTGGAAAAGTGGAAACAAGACCAGATATAATTTGATCGTTATGCGCAAATCCAAAATCTTTGTAGATAGAGCCAATCATTAGTTCCCAACCGTGGGGTGAATGAAATCCGATACATAAATCGGTTAATAAAAGAATAGAAAAAGCTTTTATTGTGTCGCTTAAGTTATATAGGAATTCCTGAACCCAAGAGTTAAGAAGAATAAGTTCTTTATTTCCCAGAATAGAATACCCACTTAGAATAAGGAAACAGATTATATTTGTCGAGAAGTGCAAAATCATATGGATACAATCCTCATTGTGCATCTTGATCAATTGAATCATTTCATTGTGGATTCCTATACGAAGCTTTTGTAGATATGTTTCCGGGTATTCCTTTATCATTTCGTCCAACAAAAGGAGCTCCTCTAATTCGATGAATTTTTCTAGAAGACCCCTTTCTTGAATATCATTCAAAAAAGTTTCAGATTGATTAATATTCCACCAATTAGTAACCCAAGATTCCAGACTTTTTTGAAATGATAGAGAGATCCACCAGGGTAAAAATACTATAGATACAAGATATAGAAAGGGAATAAATGCTCTCTTTTTTTCCATTTTTTTTTCATTGTTAACGAACCCGTCGCGCTCGTCGACTCTGTGCGACCTAGTATTTCTATGAAACATGAGTTCTATTATTCTATTACAAAGTATCGAATCCATGAGTCTATTTTCTGTTTTTTTTTGTTCTAATTTGTTAATTAGTCCTTGAATCTTGAAAAAACACAAAATTTAGAATAAAGAATCCACTCTGAATTCGAATGAATAAACAAAAAAATCGTGTTTCCAGATATTGCAATTGGTCCATCCAATTCGAAGCAATTCCTTCCTTTTAATGAATACGTGGGACATCCACTTCAATTAATGAATATTATTTTGATTTCAAGACGAGAGAACTTACTTGACTACCAAAATATCAATAATATCAATCAAATCTTTGGAAAAATTTCACAAGTTACCCCTAGCACAAAATAACGAATTGAGGGTCTGAATGTGATGATCAAAAATGGGTAGCAAAACAAAACAAAATTCGAATAATAAAATTCTCGTTATAATTATAAGAAAGCCAATTGTTTGATCATTAAAGAGAACAAAAGAAAGAATAAAAATAAAACGAAAGATTGATAAATAATATAAGAAAAATACAGGATTTTTTTGTATTGTATCTAACCTATCAATTCTAACTACTGGGCCTAAAGAAAGTTATTTATTTCGATTTGATATATGGAATGAGTCCATTATTATTTCGATTTTTTACTTTTTTTTTATTACTGTTACTGAATTGAATTGAGAATTGAGTTGAGTCGATTTCCATACGAATAAAAAACCCCTTTTTGCAGACAAATTTGTAAACAAAAAAAAAAATTCTCCTTTTGGTTTTTATGTATACCCGTATACGTCTGTTTTGACCCGAATGGGTGTTCTGATTTAATTTCCGTTATTTACCTTACTTAAGGTACGCCATATAAAAAAGGATTGTAGATTTTTTATTTTATTCCGAGCTGAGAAAGAAAGCATTCACAAAATACTTCATTCAATTGGTACACGCAGGAAATAGGCCAATTCAGCAGCTTTTTGTTCAATTTCTCGTGGAGTAAAATTCTCATCAGTACGGGTCAAGGGAATGGCCCCCTGACCTCTGATTTCCAGATAAAGGACACGACGAGTATAAATACCCTCTTTAAGTTCTATTCTAATGGACTGAATATCTTTTATAAGAAATCGGAGGAAGATGCGACGATTTTTTCCAGGAAATCCCCAACGAAAAATACATACTATTCCTTCTTTTCTATCGAATCGATCATAACCACTACCTACATTCCAAGAAATTGTACACCACAAATAGGAGCTAATAAAGAGGCCTGCGACCCCATAGAAAGACATCACGATCCCTTGTGGAAAAAAAATAACTTGCTGGGGGGGGAATAAAGATATCAAATTCCTACCAAGATAGCTGGAAATTCCAACTAATAAGAATCCTAATGAACCTAAAAAAAGGATAAATGCCCAGCAGAAATTACTTATTTTTCTAGATCCCGTTATAAGCTCTATCCATATACGTTCTGATCGCCAATTCATAGTAGATCGGATTGCATTTTATTTGAATTGAAAGAATATCCCAAATGAATTTGACTTTCCTTATTCTTTTTATTTCCGATGTAACTCTCATCAACTAGTACCATTCTGATGTGAATCTTTACTTTTAACTAGTTAGATCAAAAATAATAACATCTACCCCTAATGTCATGTTTCCGCATGCACATGCATAAGGGCTCCTTCGTTTATGTTCGGAAGAAATCACGTGGTAGACCATTCTGCTAAATAGATATCTGTTTTATGATTCAAGTCTAAGTCTTGAAAAATTAGATTTGGCCCACAGGATCTAAACAATCTTGTTTTTTTGAACATGAAGGAATAAAGAAGCCATTGCAATTGCCGGAAATACTAGGCCTACTAAGGGCACAAAAATAGAGGGAAAGTTGATAGTTGTCATAGAATGGGTACCTCGATTTACTATATTGTACCTGTTTGTTATATTTTTTTTTTGTTATTATGTTATTATATTAATAAATTAATTCGAATTCGAATTCTATATCTATAGAAGTAGAAGTAAGTAGAGTATATATAATAAGTGCAAGGAATGTAGAACTAAAAAAATAACCTTTCCACATATAATATATGATAATCGACTTTATTATTCTTCATTTTTTCTTCTTTCTTTTGCTTCTACTAATTCAATAAAAAAAATAGAGGGATTTTAAATAAGGAAAAAGGGGATTCCCGGAAAATCCCGAAAGAGGAAAAAAGTGATTTATGAATTATATACATATGTCAAAATGGAAAAAGGGAACATGAAATTTTTTTTATTTGACAAATTTCGCAGAAGGAAAAAAAAGGTAAGAAGTCCTTCTTTTTTTTCCTTCTTATTGATAGGGGTTTCCTGATTAGTAATCGGAAATATAATGAATATATATTCTATATTCATTATATTTTTTTATTTTTTATATTCTACAAATAGGGCGTCGCCAGCTAAAAACTCCCATCCTTCTAGTTTTTACTTTTATTCCGATAAACCAAATACTTTAATTGAATTGACACAAATAATTGACCCTAATGCTTGGCTTGGTTTTTATTCAAAGGAAAAAAACCGTGCAGCTCAAGTAACTCACTTAGAACGCTCTTTAAAAGATCACGTGGTAAGACTGGATCGAATAAACCCTTTTCGAATAAATTTTCGGTTGTTTGTGCACCTTCGGGTACTTCCTTCTTCAAAACTTCCTCAATTACTCTTTTACCCGCAAACGCAATTTCGGCCTCTGGTTCGGCAATAATAATATCCCCCAACATACCAAAACTGGCTGTCACACCACCACTAGTGGGCGATGCAAGAATTGATATATATAATAATTTTTTTTCGACTGGTTTATAGTGATAGTCGTACAAGGCAGAAGATATTTTACCCATTTGCATTAAGCTCACGATGCCTTCTTGCATCCGTGCCCCTCCAGAAGCGCATACTATAATAAGGGGTAGTGAATTTTTGGTAGCATATTCAATCAACCGGGTGATTTTTTCACCTACTACGGCTCCCATAGAACCCCCTATAAACCCAAAATCCATAACACCAATTGCTAAAGGAATACCGTTTAGTTCACCTATACCTGTTTGAATAGCTTCAGGTAACCCGGTCTCGTCTTGGTAAGAATCATAATAATCTATATAATCTATATCCTCTTCTTCTTCATCATCTTCGGGTTTTAAATCATTATATTCTTCGAACTCTTCTTCATCAAATTCGAATTCAAAATCATTAGATTCCTTGGACTCTTCTTCCTTGGACTCTTCTTCCTTGGACTCTTCTTCCTTGGACTCTTCTTCCTTGGACTCTTCTTCCTTGGACTCTTCTTCCTTGGACTCTTCTTCCTTGGACTCTTCTTCCTTGGACTCTTCTTCCTTGGACTCTTCTTCCTTGGACTCTTCTTCCTTGGACTCTTCTTCCTTGGACTCTTCTTCCTTTTTCGAACCTTCCTTATCTTTTTCCGAAATTTCTTCTAACCTGCTCTCTTTGGGGAATAAATCCATATGGTCCCGATAACATCTCCCTTCCAATCCAGAAGAATCACTAGAAGCCGCGTACTCTTCTTCCATTTTCGAGCCTTCCTTTTCTTTTTTGGAAAGAATTTTCTCGAGAGGATACGTAACATCCTCCGAATCCGTAAAAATATAAGCAAGAGGGTCTTCCTCTTCTTTATATACGTTAATACCACCCATTGGGCATGCTGAATATCCAGAAGAATCTTTATCAGGGTCATGACCAGTTGGATTTTGACAGTCTCCATCCTCCTCTTCATATTCATTACCACCCGTTCGACCCAATAAATCTCCAGAAGAATCTTTATCCGGATCCAGAGCAGTTCGGGGTCGACAATCCTCATCCCGATCAATATGATCTTTTGAATCCTTCGGAAAATCAATCTGATCTCTGTAAAAACCTGCAGAAGAATATCTATCAGGATCAAGATCAGTTGGATGAAAATCCTCATCCGGATCAATATGATCTCTAGAATCCAGATCCATATGCTCTCTAGAATCCCTTGAAAACTCAATATGATCTCTAGAATCCAGATCCATATGCTCTCTAGAATCCCTTGAAAACTCAATATGATCTCTAGAATCCAGATCCATATGCTCTCTAGAATCCCTTGAAAAATCAATATGATCTCTAGAATCCAGATCCATATGCTCTCTAGAATCCCTTGAAAACTCAATATGATCTCTAGAATCCAGATCCATATGCTCTCTAGAATCCCTTGAAAAATCAATATGATCTCTAGAATCCAGATCCATATGCTCTCTAGAATCCCTTGAAAAATCAATATGATCTCTAGAAAAATCTTTTTTATCATTTTCAGCAATACCTTTTTTATGGTTTTCAGTAATATCCTCAAAGGATTTGTGCATACCAAGTTTATAACGGCAAAAAGTTTTCGAAAGCTTGGAAAGAACCCTAAACCTCTCCCTTTCGTCAATTTCGTCAAGAATAAAGAAAAGATCAAGCTCATTTTTGTAAGATTCCTCCAAAAATTTGTAAATCCCAGAAACACTTTTGGGAATTTTCCTAAAAAAAACAAGGTCAAGATAATCATAACTAATTTGTTTTTCAAAAAAATCAGACAAAAGCGAAAATTCAATCCCCAGGCTGCTAGCTTCTTGACAAAATTTGCGGCAATCCATCTCGTGTTTGGGAAAAGATTCAAAAAATTCGGACAGATAAATCCCAAATTCGGAACAAAATTGTTCCAATCTGGGAAGATCCACCCGATTTTCGAAAAAAAGCTTATAAAATAAGGGAGAAATACTACAAATATTTTCGAAGGTCTTATGAAAATAGTAAATCTCAATCGCATTATTGCCCAAAAGTTTCTCATCAAATTCTTTCTCAAAATCTTCGGAACACAATTCATGGTCTTTGAAATATGGTTCATAATCTTTGGAAAAAAATTTCCGAAAAGCGTCTTCATCTGATTTATAATATTTAGAAAGTATCCAACAAATTTCGAAATGGAAAAGCCCACCTTTTTTGGCGCATTCCTCGAAAAAACCAGAATCCCTTGTATCATATCTCGCACACCCGAAAAAAAATTGGAAAGGACTAATCTCCCCTTCGTAGAGTTCCTCGAAACAATCAGGTATATCAATCCCGCATTTGAAAAAATACTTATCATTTTCATTTTCGCGATCCCCCTTCGCCGTATTGTTTAGTATTTCAGTAAAGGTAGCATTCTTAGCATAACAACCGAAAAATTTTTTTACAAATTCTTTGTAGTTAATTTTTTCATAAAAATCTTCTCTATCAAATTTAATCGGATCCCTCGAAACCATGTCTTCATCCATGGGAACCCAAGTGCCTTCATCAATCAGAAGCGCTAGTCTATCCAAACTATTCATTCTTATATGAATTCCACATTTGTCGCAGATTCTCGCTGCATTAAAGTATGGTTCGTAGTGCATAGTATAACAATTGTCGCAGAAAACCCACAAATGCGCAAATTTTGCCATGTCGTTGTTCTTTATATTCTCTGTTCCATCAGTTTTCTCATTTATGTCCCGTTCCAGATCCTGTTTCTCCATATTATTTACCTCCTATTCCGGGTTTTTAGTTAATATAAAATTATCAATTCCCCTATTTTCGGGGATCCATTCAAGACTTTCTGTATCACTTATCCTGGTATCCTCCGCGCTAAAATTCTTTTCATCAAGAGAACCCGAATTTTCTGTTGCTTTAGTAAGCGATTTATACTTGTGTCCTAAGTTCCATTTTAATTCCAAGAAGGGTAACCGCCCTTTTTTTACAAAAGGTTGGTTTATCAAATTGAAAATAAAAGTCATAGTTATTAGAACCCCCTAATATCTGTACTTTTATAAATAATAGAAAGAAGATAAGAGATATTGTTTATATTTCTAAAGATTAGAAAATTAAACATTAAAGCAATTTATTGAAAAGTAAATTGCGGGATATCCGTGTTATCTATGATATTTGTAAGAGGTGAATGCATAATTTAAAAATTTCCGATCAGATCATATGAGATGAGACCCACACGAACCGTTGTTGTATTTATTATCACGCATCCCATTTTATGACATTATAATTCATAGTAATCAATCAATGTAAAGATAAATAAAACTTTTATAAAATTATTTTACTAAAAATCCTACTCTTAGTCGGTAATTTTTTCCATCTATTTGTTTGTATATTTATATAAAAAAAAATTACCTTTGTCAAGTAGTCGGTAATTTTTTCCATGGTTAATTTTACCCTTAGAGCTATACGGACTCGAACCGATGACCTTTTCGGTAAAACGGATCAATCAAACGGATTATTATAAAAATGATTTAGTTTCAAGGACCCAACATGCATTTTTTTTTGCATTGGGCTCTTTCATTAACTAATGTAAATATCAGCCAGTCCGCCATCTTTTTTCTATCAAGAAAAAATATGGTTCCATGTACTCTACTTCGTTATTTACTTGACCTTTGGTTCATAAGCACTACCAAAGTGTTTCAAAGAAGAGTTTTATTTTGACTTAGGTGCGCCTTCGGCATCGATTATTTAAAATCTTAAATAGAGCCTCCGTCGTTCGGCTTAAAAAATCCAATATGAAAATTTGTACGCCTTAAAGTTCA